TTAGTATTTTTTATTAGCTTTACTTTATTAGTTCTATTCTATACTGTATCCATATCATTTATCCCTATGAGATACCGTACAAAATATAATGCAGAAGGAAGAGATATAATGAAATTCTTGATTAGATCTTCTCATAGGAACAATCTATTTTATTTGATTGATGGATCCAACAACCAAACCTATTTTTTTTTTAATGAATTAAAAAAGAGAGTGGTTTTATTCGAAGCGCTTCGTGATTTTCAACCAATTATGTGCTTCAATATAATTACCTGGAGTAAGCGCTATAGCTTGTTTCCAATACTCAGCAGCTTGATCGGACCAAGCTTCCGCAATTTCAGAATCACCCTGTAGAATGGCCTGTTCTCCCCGGTCGGAATAGGTGGTTCCTTCCCTTAGAACCGTACTTGAGAGTTTCCTATCTCATACGGCTCAAAAATCGATTCTTTTTGTGTCCTATCTTAATCTACCCTATGCTAACTGAATTAGATTTCTCATAAACCTATCCCATTTTTTCTTGGGTTAACCAGAAGAAGTTAATTACATAAGTTTCAAACCCTAATTTTGATCAATAATCAGAATCAGTTTGATCTTTTCTCCCACCTTCAGAAGAATGAAGCATAGGTATCCCCACAATATCGTTAGAATTTTCTGAAAGGTAACTATCTCGGTTTCATATATGGAATTCATATAGAATCTTTGAAAAAGACTTTTTTCCATAAGAAAAAAGAACTTACTATCTTTGGGATCTGATGCTACACCGCTGCTCAATACCTTAGTGGATCGACTCTATTACATAAGTTGATTCCTAACTTTTGTCCCATATCATGACATAAGTAAGCAGTTCTTAACTGTATCGACTCAATAGCTCGCTAATTGATCTTTACGGTGCTTTCTCTATCAATTTGATCCTTTATCCATAGAATATAGTATATAGGCTGCACTCATTTTTTTTTTCTTCCTATTTTGGTTCTCGTGAAGTCTCTTTCCTTGCTACAGCTGATAAAAATCGTTGCTTTGGACGATGCATTATGTAGAAAGCCTATTTTTTCTAGTATTTACTAGCCAATTTGATCTTTGCTTTTTTTCCTTATTTCTATAGTGGAGATAGTCGCACGTAATGACAGATCACGGCCATATTATTAAAAGCTTGTGGTAAGAATGGGTTTCGTTCTAGTGCCCGGAAATAATATTCCAAAGCCTTTGTATGCTCTCCATTGCTTGTGTGTATAAGGCCTATGTTATAGAGTATATAACTTCGATCATAGGGATCAATTTCTGGTCGCGTAGCTTCATAATAATTCTGTAAAGCTTCCGCATAATTTCCTTCGGATTGAGCCAACATCCGTTACGGTCGTTCATTCTATTCAAAAAATCTCCGTTCCAGAACCGTACATGAGATTTTCATCTCATACGGCTCCTCCCTTCTGCGCATAGTACTAAGGGGAATAATCCATAGAATAAAAATTGAACTATTCTCATCTCATTATGAACTGAAAGGAACTAGTATTTTTACAAGAAATCTCTAGCCAGCCTTCCCGCAAGAGGTTTTTTCTTAACACCAATCATATTAGTGTTAGATATAAATGGTAACTCCAACAATTTCTTTGTTCTCAACGCCTTCTATTTCCAGGAATTAGTCACTTCAACGATCTTTGATGGTTATACGGGTATCCAAAGTACAAACGAGATGGATGTTTGTTGTCCCAACCATTCTTGTTAGTCCCGATACCGATAAGGAAAGGGGGAATTTATAACAAAGTTTTTGTGTTGTTGATTCCTAGGTGTAGTGCTTTTTCCCTTATGCCGTCTATTGGTACTAATGTAGTGTAGGATTGACCCGCAATACAGAACCCATAGGTGTAACCTTTCGCTCAATACTCAAATCAACAATTGAAACATCTGAGGCTGCATCAATCGAGGATACACGATAGAAGGAATTGTTCTATCTCCAAACTTCACCTTCACCGAGCGTAGGTTTATTTCAAGAATTTCGTTCTTTCTATACCGAACCGCGTCTCTTTCTCGTAAGACTGAGGTGAGGGCTAAAAAAAACAAGAAAAAAGAATCAAATCGCACCATCTCTGTAATAGGTAAATGCCTTTTTTTCTCCTGAAGTTGTCGGAATTATTCGTAATAAGATATTGGCTACAATTGAAGAGGTCTTATCAATAAAATTTCCATTTATATGAGATCTAGGCATAATTAGCAATCCATTCTAGAATTCTTTTCATTACCCCTCGGGGAAAATGATCCCACAAACAAAGCAAAGGAATTATACAGTACGAAATAACATAAAAACAGACTAATTTTATTCTAATAAATAGATATTAAATAGATATGGGCTTTCCACTTAAATTGTCCCCTTTTGTTTGGAAAGATATGAGATATTGGAATCAGATTGATTTCATTCCCATTTTTGTAGTATACCAATGAGCGGAACTATTACTATTTCATCTAAGTTAAATAACCAAGGACTTTTTTTACTACAGATTCTGATAAC